CGTAGAGATTTCTCGGTTTCGAAATTTCTCAAAACCTTGAGTAGTAAAAAAGAGTGGGATGCTGTATTTCCAGGATTGGATTTCATATTCGAATGAACCTCGTAATCGTAAGAAAGTAGGTTTTTTAGCTATGGACCTAGCAAAAGAAAAATTGAGATAGGTTCCTATAGTATTGGATTCCCCCCCTCACAATCGGACGTGAAGGTTTCCTCTCATCCGGCTCAAGTAGTTACACCAAATAAAGAAAGGGGTTCTTCTTCTTTTTAAACTTTGTTCGAGAAAACCCTACAAAAAGCTACTCTTTACTCAAGTTCCCAGTAAGGACCAGCCTTTCATTGATTCATTCTTATCTTTTTTTTTGTTATTTTCACTCTAACCCTTTTTCCTTTCTTTTATGTTGTTTACGAAAAAAAGGAAATGTGAAGTTATTGAGTAGTCTACTTCCCCTCAAATGATGAATCCCTGAAAGGAATATTGTGGGACTCGTAAAGGATTTATTTGTCTATATATTGTATTGTTCCATTCGATCTTTTTTAGGTCTCTACTCACCTCGATGGTTATGTGCCATGATATCCCTTGAAGCATATATGCGATAGATAAGCTCCCGTAACCATGCCATATTCACTTGCGCTTGAGATTTTCTTTCTCAAAGAAATGGAATGTCTAATTCCACAAAAAGTATTTTTTTTACGAGGTATAACTAACTATTCCTATATTATCTGTTACGGAATCGACCATGGATCAATTCCCCTTTTCTTCCATTTTTAAGTCTTGAATGCACCCATAATTCTGAGCTTCATGTTCCTCCTCCCAAGATACATGTCAGAGCCGGGGGCATCCCAATCAGATTCAATGGGATGACAGTTTCTCAGTCCAAATCTGTCAAATGAAAATTTCGATCAAATCACACATCGCAATATACTAGGCCCTCTAATTCCCTAAGGGGCTTATCTAAAAGATTCGCAATATAACTAGGAAGACGTTTCAAATACCACACATGAGTCACTGGACATGTCAGTTTGATGTATCCCATTTGGTACCTTCGTATCCGAGAATCAACAAATTCCACCCCGCATTCTTCACAATATTTCGGGTCTTCTTTTTCAGCCCCAATCCCTCGGTAATTTCCACAAGCACAAATCCCACTTTTTATGGGTCCAGAAATTCTTTCACAAAACAATCCATCTTTCTCCGGTTTATTAGTTTTATAATGAAAAGTATAGGGTTTTGTCACCTCTCCAACTATCTCTCCATTGGGTAGAATCTTTTTTGCCCAAGCCCTGATTTGTTGAGGGGAAACTGGTCCAATTCGAAGTTGTTGATGTTTATACTGGTCGATCATAGAATAGAAATTCTGATTCATTGAGATCAAGCTTCCTTCCTATTCATCTGGAAGTTCTTTTCAGATACAAGGAAATGATTCAGTTCCAGGGCCAAAGATCGTAGTTCTCGAACGAGCAATCGAAAAGATTCTGGAGCACCCTCTGGATTAGGTACTGTTGATCCAATAATCGTAGCACCAAGTACTTCTTGACGAGCTCTAATATGATCAGATTTATAAGTAAGCATCTCTTGTAAAATATGAGCAACACCAAATCCCTCTAGAGCCCAAACTTCCATTTCTCCTACTCTTTGTCCCCCTTGTTTGGCCCTCCCTCTAAGGGGTTGTTGTGTAACAAGTGCGTAATGCCCACTGGAACGTCCATGGATTTTATCATCAACTTGATGAATTAATTTTAGGATATAGGACTTTCCTATTAGAACAGGTTGTTCAAAAAGATCTCCTGTTCTTCCATCAAAGATTCTGCTTTTTCCCGGATATTCGGGTTCAAATACCCATGGATTTTTTGTTTGCTTACTGGCTTCATATAATTCAGAAAACACTAGTTTTCTTGAGGCCTCTTGCTCATATCTCTCATCAAAGGGCCCTATTCTATAATGTTTCTTTAGCAGATCCCCCGCTAACCCGAGCGAACATTCAAATATCTGTCCCACATTCATTCGTGAGGGGACTCCTAATGGATTGAATACCATATCAACGGGCGTTCCATCTTGCAAATAGGGCATATCTTGTCTAGACAAAATCTTAGAAATTATACCCTTATTCCCATGCCTTCCAGCTACTTTATCACCTACTTTGATTTCACGTTTCTGTGAAATATATACACGAATCCTTTCTGGATTAGAATTGGAAACCCCCTTTCTATGGATCCATCTCACATCAATAACTCGACCCCTTCCCCCTATAGGTAGTCTTAGAGAAGTTTCTTTTGAAGTGGATACCTGAATGCCAAGTATAGCTCGTAATAATCTATCCTCCGGGGCATATGAAGATTCGCTCGCTGTCTGAGGTGTTAATTTACCTACTAAGATATCACCTGTTTCTATCCAAGATCCCAGCATCACAATTCCATTTCTGTCTAAATTTCGGAGTAAACGAGCCTCTAAATGCGGAATATCCTTAGTGATTCTTTCAGGACCTTGGCTTGTTAAATGAGTCTGAATTTCATATTTCCGGATGTGAAAAGAAGTATAAATATCTTCATAGACCAGACGTTCGCTAATTAGTACTGCGTCTTCAAAATTGTAACCTTCCCATGGCATATAAGCTACTAATACATTTTTTCCTAAAGCGAGTTCCCCACCAGCTGTAGCCGCACCACCCGCTAGAATTTGTCCCTTTTTAATGTATTTACCCCGCTTAACCTGAGTTTTTTGATGCATACAAGTATTTTTGTTGGAACGTTGATACATAACTAATGGAATGCTTAGAGTATCCCCATTACTTGAGAAAATGATCTTTTGAGTATCAGTATAAATGATTTTTCCCTTGCGTTCGGCTATAGCTGAAATCCCCGAATCTAGAGCCGTTTGGCCTTCCAACCCAGTTCCAACAATGCACTTCTCGGACCGAGAAAGGGGAACTGCTTGACGCTGCATATTAGAACTCATTAAAGCTCGATTCGCATCATTATGCTCGATAAAAGGAATGAGGGAAGCTCCAATCGAAAAATATTGGAAGGGAAAAATGCTTCTAAGATGAATCTCTTCCCATGCAATAGTCAGGAATTCTTGACGATATCGAGCAGGAACAACCTGTTGTTCTTGAATACCCCGATTCAAGGCCAAAGAATTTCCTGCTGCTACCATATAATATTCATCTCTATTTGGTGATAAATAAACCATCTGTGCCTCTTTTGATCTCTCAGATAATTTATAAAACGGGCTCTCTATAGATCCCCAATAACCAACCTTCACATGAATAGCTAATGATCCGATAAGTCCAACATTGATTCCTTCGGACGTGTCAATAGGACAAATACGTCCATAGTGACTCGGGTGGATATCTCGTATCCGAAAACTAGCAGTTCGCCCCGTCAATCCTCCAGGACCCAAATAACTCCATTTTCGCCCATGAACAATTTGTGTCAACGGATTAGTTCGATCCAAAACTTGAGATAAAGGGTGTAGGCCAAAAAACGATTCATAAGTAGTTGTTAATGAAGTTGAAGTTACCAAATTTTGAGGAGTAGGTATCAATTTATGCCTGATTGCTCCACATATAGTTCCTCGAACCGTATTTTCTAAACGAACAAGAGCCAATCCGAATTGATCCTGTAATAGATCTGCTACAGAACGAATACGTTTATTTTTCAAGTGATTCATATCGTCAAGTGTACCCATTCCCAATTTCATTCCAATCAAATGATCCACAGCAGCCAATAGATCTCGTGGTAACAAAAAAGTATTGTTTTGGGGTATATCAAGATTCAGTCTCCGGTTCATATTTCGTCGACCAATCTTTCCTAATTCACATCTTTGTTGAAAAAATTTCTTTTGTAATTCCTTGCATAAGGACTCAGAAAATACCGGATCCCCCCCTACACAGGCAAATTGTTGATAAAACTCCAAAATAGCACTTTCTTTTGACCCAATATTTTTTTTCTCTTTATCATTCGGGAAAGACAAGAAAATCTCAGGGTAACAAACATTATCTAGAATTTCTCTTATATTCGAACCCATAGCTGATGATAGAACTAGAATAGATATTTTTTGTTTTCTACTTACACGGGCCCATATCCTTGCCTTTCTATCAATTTCTAATTCCGACCTTCCCCCCCAATCCGATATTATAGTACTGGTATAGACAGAAATTCCGTTATGTTCCAATTCTGAACGGTAGTAAATACCGGGACTTTGCAATATTTGGTTGATCACAATTCGGTATATTCCATTTACTATAGAGGTTCCAAAAGAATTCATTATAGGGATGTTTCCAATAAAAACGGTTTGTTCTTGCATATTTCTACCGGTTTTCCAAATTAAGACCGCGGGTACATATAATTCAGAAGAATATGTGAGTGATTCATACACAGCATCTCTTTCTTTTATCAAGGGCTCTACCAATTGATATGTTTCCACAAATAATTGAAATTCAATTTCTTGATCTCTATCTTCAATTTTTTGAAACTTATGAAATTCTTCCGTCAAGCCCTGATTAATGAACCTACAAAATCCCTCAAATTGTATCTGACTAAATCCAGGTATTGTGGACATTCCCTCATTTCCATTCTGGAGCATCTTAATCTGAAGTTTCCTCTTTATTGAAAAAATCCCATTATTGGCTTGGCTCACTATTCATCGAACCCTACCTATTGATCTAGCAATGATGGAATGGATATTCTGTTTACTGAATCACATAAAATTTTAGTCAACTCCATCCATATATATCATACATATGAACGGAAGCAAGACAGAGAAATGGAGGGCATTTTCGATGCAAATTCGAATTTGAGCTTGAGCCAGGTACAAATAGAAAGAAATGGAAATTGATAAAGCATTCCTGGGAAAAATTCTGTCACTTAGGCTGATGGAGTCTTTTATCGGATATCTAAATTGATCCAATTTATACCTAATTCTTTTATTATGATATTATGATCAGGGTACAAAAAAATAAAAAATCAATGAAATATTCAAGCACGATGATCCTATATAGGGATAGGATATGTGCATAAGAAATAGACCCGGGCTCGGTATCCACGTATAAAAATATCTGTTCTGGAGTTTACACTGTTTACACTGTTCTGGGGTTTACATATACACATATATTTTCTTATAATTAGAATTGATAATGATTAGTCGTAAATCAATTGGATTTTGCATCCATTAAGATAATACAAATGGAGATACAAAATTAAGAGCTGTTCGCTAATTCAAAGTAAGAAAAGTAAGTAAGAGTAAAAGAGTAATAAGTAAATAGTTAATGAAATAAAGAGTGAATTATTCTAAATTGCCCTGCATTTTAAAGTCTGTGCTGTGACCGGGGCCGGGAATCTTTTCACTTTTCTATCAAATCTAGAGAAAAGTGAAAAGAGAAGGTAAGTTTTTAAGCGACGCGTGTTTTGAGATAAAATCAATCGAAGAATAGAAACAGGATCCAATAAAAAGGAGGAATTCTTTTTTGGAAAAAGAAAAGATAAGTACAACGGGATTCAAGATCCAAAAAGAAAAGGAATTCAGAAAGTAAAAAATTCAAATCAAAACAAAATGAGGAGAGGAATAGAAATAGAATAATAATAAAGAAATAATAAATAGGATTCTAGAAATTCTAGAAAGATAAGAATATATAATTTCTTTATTTCTTTATCCATTTTGGATGGAATTTGGCGGCATGGCCAAGTGGTAAGGCGGGGGACTGCAAATCCTTTATCCCCAGTTCGAATCTGGGTGTCGCCTGATCAACAAAAAAAGACTTGGAATTTCTTAATCCTGTTGATCGAACTTGACGAATCCTTGTCCCGCAAAAGCATAGGCAAGGGCTAGGTCTGTCGATACTTTATTTTGAGAACCCGTAGGGCCTATAAAAAAAAAAGACTGTCATCTTTTTTCTCAAAATCTGGGTTCTGAGTGTGGCTCAAACAGGTACCAATAAATCTGAAGCAACCCAATCTTCTTAATGATTGGTTTGGGCTATTCTGAATTGAATCAAATAAAAGAAATAGTGAGAATCATTCTGGGCATCAGAACTATGAAAGTAAGAATAAAGTCAGAAGTCGGAAATCTTGGTATACAAAGGTTCCTAAGAGACACTCCATTTTGGTAAGAAAGGATTCTAAAAAATACTATAAAGACTCCCTAATTATTTTACACTATAACTTCACTTAATATTGAAATATTGAGGTAGTGTCTACTAACTCTGTCTGCGATGAGATTAGATTGGATAGGCTGATGGTAAATTCATTTAATAATTGTGGAAAGAACTTATTTGTATCCAGACTCACTAGAGGCTCTGAGTGCTGCTCATAAATTGAATCAGAATGGTTGAACGGCTCTTCTTTTTTTTTTCTTATATCTTATATTTTCTATTTTTTTTTCAATTCTTTCTATTTCAATAGAATTCTATTGAATAAGAAATCTAGGAAATTTTTATGAGTGGATTTATGAAATTGTTTCATAAAGAGCCGTAAGTAAGAATCCTATTTTGACTCTGCACCATTCATTCCACTATGATTATGAATCAATAATGGAATAATTCCTTCAATAGGGGACATCATTCACATGGATATAGTAAGTCTCGCTTGGGCTGCTTTAATGGTAGTGTTTACATTTTCTCTTTCACTTGTAGTATGGGGAAGGAGTGGGCTTTAGAGCTAGGAATATTACTAATTTAGTACTTTACTGAAAAATCTACTTGTATCAATTGTGATCGTTTTGCGAAAGCTTAAAAAAAAACTTGACTTGCTTTAGTTTATCTATATTTTAGTTTATCTATATCTATATATTCTTTATATATTCTTTATTATTAGTAGTATTAGATTCTTCTATTTAATCCTCTATTAAATATTTTTCTTTTATTATTCTATTTATAGAATATATGATATGGTATTTATATGGTATATTATGGTATATTATACCCGTACGATTCTTCCTACATTAATTCTTTCGAAGGGCCCCCGGATCCATATCCATAAGCATAAGAAGAGATAGAAAAAATCAGGAATTCAAGCAGTTGGGCTTGCAATTCTTTTGGGTTGATCGAAATGCATACAAATGGGTGTAGAGAAAAAATCGAAAATTCGAGTGCTATTTCGTTTTGATGTACGTCTAATATCTATTTAGATATAGAATAGATATCTATTTATCTATTGTCAATTTATCTATATAAGAGAAAGCTTCTTTCTGTATACAATACAACTTTATGTTTTATGTACTAAGAATATGAATGAATATGAAATATTCTACAATACTCAATTGTATAGTGTGGTAGAAAGAGCTATATATAGCTCTTTCTACCATACTATCTCAGATACTTCTGATTCTTTAAGACTTAAATAGAGTTTTAAACCTTTTCATTTCTTCAATCATTGATAAAAATGAATAATTCAAGTTTCATTAAAATTAATCATTTTGGCTGACTGTTTTGACGTATATGATAAGTAAAAAGGCAGTAGGAACTAAAATGAACAGCGCAGTAGCAATAAGCGCAAGAATATTGACTTC